AACGGAAAACTGAAAAAAAAGGCTAAGACGTGGAAAAAGCCCCTTATCGGATTTGAACCGATGACTTACGCCTTACCATGGCGTTACTCTACCACTGAGTTAAAAGGGCTCGTTTTAGTAAATTCATGAATTAGTCATTTTCCATTATTGAGTCTACTGTATCTGTATATATATATTATATGGACATATATGCATGTATTCATAGGAACTAATTCAGGAATAAGAAATTGGATTTATCTAAAAGTGAAGTCCAAGCTTAAGATAAAATCATTTTTTTGATTTCTGAAATAAAAATTCGTAGCAATCATTCTCCGAGCTAAAGGAATTCCATCGAAGTAAGGGAATTCTATACAATAATATAATAATAACCTATTTAATAAGAATATATTAGAATTAGATAAATAAATAATAATATTAAAAAGAATAATAATAAATAATAATTAATATTCAATTAACATATTCCATTAAAAAAAAAATGAAAATAAACGAAATTGGAAAAAAAATTCTACTAATATTAGATATACTAATCGAAAATAGAAAAATGCCAAATGAGATAAAATAATGAAATAATAAACGGAAATCAAATAGATAGAAAAAATCGAATAGGTATAAAGGGCCTGATTCATTTATGAACCATCAAAAAAACTTATCTTATATGAAAGAAATAAAATAAACTAGGAAACATTTTTCGGATTTAGTCGTACTATTCCATTATTTATATTGACAATTCCAAAAAACTGCTCATACTATGATCATAGTCAGATGGCGATCGGGCAGGTATGCCCCCATCGTCTAGCGGTTTAGGACATCTCTCTTTCAAGGAGGCAGCGGGGATTCGACTTCCCCTGGGGGTAGGATACTACGAAAGTAAGTTGATCATGAATTATCAATTCTCAATAATACTAGAATTGATTCTTCTGGGGTCGATGCCCGAGTGGTTAATGGGGACGGACTGTAAATTCGTTGGCAATATGTCTACGCTGGTTCAAATCCAGCTCGGCCCAATAATTTTGCCGCTCCCTGAGTATGATATAACCAATTTGTCCTCCATAAATGTCTATATTATATGGAAGAATAAAGATTCCTTTTTTTATCTATCCCATCTTTTCTTTTCCCACCCTTTGTAACGATCTAGATTCATAATTACTAAGTATCATGAAAGGGGTAACAAAACTTTTTTCTTATTGAGAGGTTTCTTATTAACCCTGTGGCAGTACAATAAAATAACTACAAGATTACTACTAATCGGTCTCACTCTCACTATAGTTAATCCATATCCATGTGGATATCAGTATATCATTTGTATCTCTCTTACAAGACAGCAAACTACTAGAATAGTTTCAACGAAACCAATATGTCTATTGTACACCTCACTGGGATTGTAGTTCAATTGGTCAGAGCACCGCCCTGTCAAGGCGGAAGCTGCGGGTTCGAGCCCCGTCAGTCCCGAACTAGGATCCGATGAATTGATAAATTTCTCTTTCCATTCTCTCTTCCTGAAAAAAGGAAGGGTGGAGCAAGCAAAACTGAATTCACAGCGAGTACTTTTATTTCTTTTGTGTTTCTTTCGTATTCCTTATGCCCATCAGACAAATACGGGAATTTCTCTTTATTCTATATTCTAAGAGAGAGGTATATGTGGATTGGTATAATCAGCAAATAGTATCGTTGTAGTCAGGGATTTTGAGAAATACCATTTTTTGTTCTTGATTAATGAAATGGAATGAAGTACTCACATTTTTACTGGTATTTTCCATAATATATGTACTTGTGTTTATTGTACAATGGGGATTTAACATAATTAACTCTACAAAACAAAGTACTTTTTTTGAATTAAAACACCCTTATTATTTCATCTTTTTATTTCATATTATAGTATATTTGTGTATACTATTCATTTAGTATACTATTTATTTATAGTTATAAGTAGTATAAGATGTAAATATTTAAGATAGAAATATTCTAATAAAATCAATATTATAATAAAATATATTAAAATGGAATTCGATTTTCATTTTCATTTGATTATAGAAAAGAAAATCAAGAGTGGAAAGAGAAATTCAATGAACGGGATTATTCTTTTATTTTATTGGACCGGGAATCCCATTCTTATTTGGTATGGATAAAGGACCTTTCTATGTTATATTATTCAATTCTCGACGATGAATCGATTTGATAGATCAAATATTGTTATTCATAATATTGATCCTGATCCGATTTCGTATCATTAGGGTGTAATTTATCCCATTGAATTTCTAGGAGTCAAATTTATTATCTCTATGGGATTAGATCCCGAGTTATTGCGAAGCAAAAAAAAAAAAAAAAACAATGAGATTATGGAAGTAAATATTCTCGCATTTATTGCTACTGCACTCTTTATTCTAGTTCCTACCGCTTTTTTACTTATCATTTACGTAAAAACAGTCAGTCAAAACGATTAATTTGACTGAAACTTATTAGTTCTTATGAATGATTGAAGAAATGAAAGGGATTGAAGCCCCAAGTCTTAAATGAAATAATCAGACTGGAATCAACACTATCTACGCTAGTATGGTAAAAAGAACTAATAGGAAACCATATTTTGGAATTATACCATATTTTGGAATTATTCTATTCTAAGAAATATGAAAATTATTCTATTATATTGAATTATTATATAATAATTCAATATAATAGAATAGAATAAGATAATTAAAAATTAAATATAGTATAAACGCTCATAAATAGAAAGAAATCTTTCTATTCTTTATAAATCTTTATTTTCTATTATATACCTTTTAGATTTGGAGTTGTATGCAGATATGGGTTTGAGATCGACCAATTTACAATATGTAGTACATACATCTATTTCGTATATATAAAGTGAAAGTACTCTAATTCTATTTCTTGATACATCCGTTTGTATAAAAAATAATCAATCCAAAATAATTGAAAGTCAACTGCTCTATTATATAGAATCTAATTTTTCGGTTTCGTATCATTTTCAAAAAGAAATAGGGATCCTGGGATCTATTGAAAATGATTAATAAATAATGAAATTAAGAGGAATTCTAAGAAATTCCAAACGGAAATAATAGAAATTAGAAAAAGAAAAGGAAAAAAGTGAAACCGAAGAATTAGATTAGAATTTCCAAGAAGTTCTCAATCGGGGCATTAACATATGATCCGTCGAGCTCCACGGTAACTTTTTCAAATTAGAAAAAGGAGTAGTAGACCCACTGATGTATCATGCTTAAACGTGACATCAAATGAATTGATAAAGCAAAGCTAAAATTTCTAGGAGTCTAAAACCTTAGTTAAATGTGCAATATATGGATCGCTCGACGCAAGCAAAAATATTATTTATTATGTGTGTAACCTCTTTGTACAACCAAGCTGTTAGTAGGTAGTTTACGGTAGAAAATAGATATCGTCATAATAATGACTTTTTCTTAGAACCAAAAAAGAAAGAGAGAAACGAATCAAAATAAATAAAAAACGGAGATTTGTTGTTTCTCACTGTAATATCCATAATTAGAATTGAATTCTGTCAAGAACGGATTTCAAAAATCAAAATTGAATATTTAGATAGAATATTTAGAAAAAACTCAGTTAGAAAAAAAAAGACTATTATATGCATTATGTATTCTGTTGACTTGAGTTTTGAAATACAACTATCATAGGAATTCATAGTTTGATCTTAAAACGCTTTGCAAAACGATCAATTAAACAATTGATACAATTCAATTAATCAATTAATAATACCCCTAAAGTCCACTCCTTCCCCATACTACAAGCGAAAGGGAAAATGTAAAGACTACCATTAAAGCAGCCCAAGCGAGACTTACTATATCCATGTGAATTATGTCCCCTATCTTCTTTATGAAATGAAGGAATTATTTATCGATCATCAATCATAGTGGAATCAATGGCGCAGAGTCAAAATCTTATTTTTGACTTAAGGTTATTGTTGACGAAGCAATCTAAATCCAATGAATCCCCTTGTAACAAATTCCTACCTTTCTAGTATAATAATATAGGAATTCCGGTAGAATTGGAAAGCATTAAGACATTTTTTGGAAATAGCAATGGAATACTCCTATCTAATGGAAGATGTAAAGTATCCTCTGTTCTTTGGTTCTTTTTATAACTATTAAATTGATTTCTTATCAGCCTATTCAATCTAATACCAGACTTAATAGTCAGTATACACTATCATATGATTAAGATACTCAGTAAGACTTTCATTTCAAGTCTTTTTTATAACCTCTTCTTGAGGACTAGGAGTTAATATTGAGAATCCTTCAGGAACCGGGATTTATGATTTCTTACTTTCAAAGAATTTATATCCATTTAGATTAGAGAATCCACGGATTTCTCAAGTATTGACAAAGCCAACAAGTCTCGGTTCCTGTTGTCAAAGAATTTATCAGGTTCCATTTCGATCAACGGAATAGGAATAATCAATTCCAAGTTTTTTATTAATCAGGCGACACCCAGATTTGAACTGGGGATAAAGGATTTGCAGTCCCCCGCCTTACCACTTGGCCATGTCGCCAAAACGATACAAAATGGATAGAAATATACCCGACCCATTCCTAATTTTCTCTATCTATTCCTAACTTTATAGGAATAGGAGGGGTTGCTAAACCATTTGTTTCTTTTTATTGGATTTATATCTTGAATACCATTGTACTTATTCCAAATTACAAAGAGGAATCCAATCCCGCCGCTTTCTTATGGGATCTTATCTGGTTGAGATCATTCTCTTCAATCGAATGGACCGGACCTCAATAAATATATCTCAATATAAGTCTCAATATACATATATATCAACTCAATAAACTCAATATAAATATAACAATAGAAATATAATATTATATATATATATAAATATATAACAATAGATAACAATTCCTATTTATATATTTATATAACAATTCAAATTCAATATGGATAATAATTCAAACTAATTACATTAAAACGAATTAAAAATGTCCCCTCTTTTTTCAATAGATCCA